TTCAAATGGTTCTGGTTTTTCCCGGCTTGCACGAAGTTTATATATATACACTACCCTGTGTCTGTATTCATCAGTCCTTTCCTCAATTCAAAGGTTAGATGTTAATGTAAATGAACCATAACTATGTAGCCCTATTCCTAATAGATTGACCCCAAAATAACATATCCAAATTATAAGAAAGCCCATAGAAGCCACAATTGCAGAATTTGTGACTTGCAAATTTTTATTTGTTCGAATATGTAAATAAATCGCGAATATGGTCCAAGTAATAAATGCCCAAGTTTCTTTTGGGTCCCAACTCCAATATGATCCCCATGCCTCATTAGCCCACACTGCTCCCGAAAGAATACCTATGGTTAAAAAAAGAAACCCTAAACTAATAACACGATAACTCCAATGATCCAATTGTTGAATAAATTGGGCCCTGTAATAATTTCTAACAGAAAGAAAAGAAGTGTTTTGTAAAACATTGTTTCCTTTATTCATATATTGGATCTCATCAAAGGAAAATGACTTATTTAAAAACGAATTGTTTTTACAAAGAATCCTTATGTCTTGTCGAAATGTAATGACTAAAAGAGCTACTGATAATAATGATCCACATAAAAGAGCTGCATAGCCCAATACCATCATACTTACATGCATCATTAACCACTGGGATTGGAGAGCGGGTACTAATATTTCGGATTGATGCATTTCAGTTAAAAGGCCTGAAGTAGCAAATCCTTGGGTAAAAATAGCACTTGGCGCGGTTATTGCGCTTAAATGATTTTTATGTTTTTTAAAATATGGAACTATATGAATAATGGAGAAACTCCATGAAAGGAAAATTAATGATTCATACAAATCACTTAATGGGAAATGTCCCAAATAAATCCAACGAGTGACTAATAATCCTGTTATACAGAAAAAAGTAGCTATCATGCCCTTTTCTGACGACTCATAAAGTCCTACGATTTCATTGACTAATAAGGTTATCAAATGAATTGTAATTACAATTGAAACGACCGAAAAGGAGATATGAGTTAATATATGCTCTAAAGTCGAAAATATCATAAATAGAATTTGTTTCTTCGTCTTTACAAAATAAAAAAAAAAAGAAGATCCCGGAATAGAAATCGGGAATTGAATTCATTATTCATTATAGGGAATATTGTATCTCTTTTAGAAGATGCCATGCCGCTACTCGGACTCGAACCGAGATGCTCTAGCACTGCTTCCTAAGAGCAGCGTGTCTACCAATTTCACCATAGCGGCTTGCTCGAAATCATAATAACCTAATATTATTCAATCGTCGAGATTCAACTAATCAATTCAATGCAATATTTTTTAGAAAACATTAAAATTGATGAATAAAAATTGGTTTAAATAGGGATTTGACCGTTCATTTTAGGTTGTCTTAGTTTTTTTTTTTTAACTTAACAATGGGTTTTCGCGCAGTTTCTGTTTCCCGGAATATAACTGTTGTAACTAGATAGTTCTGCCCTCAATTCATGCATATAACTCAAAAGAAAAGTCCCTTTCTCATTTCCATTTTTTATTGATTCATTTCTCATTTATCTGATTTCATGAATCTAAAAAAAAAATAGATTTTGAACAAAAACATAGGATTTTTATGTATCACAATTTGAGAACAACATCCAAAAGAATTTAGGTAAATATTTGTATAGCTTTGTATACAAATTGTATTAATCGTTAGGATTTTCGTTGGGTAGATAATTTGTGTTAGGATTTATCAAATCAATTAGATATTGGGCTAGACATATACATATCATATAAAAAAAAGTTTTATTTCTAGCGGAATTTTACCGTACTTAAAAAAATTGTTTCTAAAGGAAAGGAATATAGAGTTATAAAGATATATCTTAGTCGATCTTACAGTGCAAACATAGTATCTATTTTGGATCACTAAAAATTGATATATTCTTCGTACATAATATCCGCCTAAATAGGAAAAATCTGCCTAAATAGGAAAAAAGGTCTTTTATCGATTAGATTGAAGACAGGAGTATATATTGATTCAGAGAAATAATGATTCCGAAAGTTACAAAACAAATTTGAAACTTAAGAAATGAGTTTCAACGACAACGACTCGTTGATTTATTTTGATTAAAGATCTTATATTTTTTCTTATAAAGAAAAGAAAAATATTATTGTGACAAATGAGTCGATGGGGAAAATAAGAATCCCCATCTCGAAAATGATAAAACATACTAAAAAGAAATGTTAAACCTTGTATCTTGTCTTTATTTCTTTTTTTTTTTTAACAAAAAAAGTACCATTTTTAGAATTCAATAGACAGAAGAATTCTTATTCGACCTATCATACGAGCGAAGCGAATTCCATTTCATATTAATCCGTTCAAAACAATTAAGGAATGGAAATCATTTATTTTATATTCTAAATTAGACTTTTTTCGAGTCAGGACGATTCAGATTATTCTAACGTTTGATTATTTAGTTGGCGCACAAAAAAACTTTTTGAATTCCCGGTAGAAAGA